AACGACTTTTTCATATCCAAATATGAACCGTACGAGCACGTTCTCTGTCACCCCCCACCGCGCTTACGGCTCTATACCCCAACCCAACTTGCTCTGGCCCCGGGTCCTTCCTTTCTATTCCTCGGTAAGCGGACCGTGGGAGCACGGGGGGGGGCTGTATCTGCTTTTGACTGATAGAAAGCATCTCTCTTTTGTCCCTCCTGACCGAACTTGCCAAAAAAATCACAATCGAAAAAGTGGTTCTTGCCGGGAGAGTCGCGTCGGAGACATCTTTCTCTGAGGAGGAGGCTTCGTCGTCCGGCTCCTCATAAATGATGTTAGGATCGGCCGGCTCATCCTCGGAATCCGAAAAGAAAACAGAGACAGAACGGATTTGTTTCGTTTCAGTGACATATCTAATCAGACTGAATAGGATTGGAAGAGCTGTCACGTCACATCAATTTCAGCAGGCAGGAAGGGCGCGGAAGCTATCGTTTCTAGAATGCAAGCAAGCTAGCTTGCTTACTCTCCTAGTAGCGTACGTTGGCGGCAAGGAAGGAGGCATTGGAAAGACTAGACCATACTAAAGTAAAGAGGTATTCGGGAAGCGACTAGTCGCTTCTGGCGAAGCTTCTAGAAGGCCGACCACTACATAGAGAGATCCATATACCAGTCATGAGCGATAGCGAAGCCTAGAGAGGCGGAAGCAGTAGCTTCTAGGACGAAGCCGAGCCACTAGTGGAGTGGCGAAGGAGGCCTACTATACGTATACTGGATTAGTAACCGATGAAATACCAAAAAAACTACAAAAAATTTCAGTGAACTATTGAAGCTATCAGTGTGATTGATCAGACAAGTACCAAGGCCTTTCGGTAGACTTCTTTCATTTCCGAATTTGCTTGCGACAAGTCCTAGCATTAGTATGAGTTCGTTGACCGCGTAAGGGCGATCCATCTTGATGACGAATTCCACGATAACAAGAAATCGAAATGAATCGTTCGATGTCTGCTCGTTCTCCCCTCTTCAATTCCCAATGAACAACATGATCTTGACCTATCATTTGTTCAATTTGGTCGATCTGATACTTAGTTAATTCTTTTATCTTTATGTTCCCACTGATACCTAATCGATAACGAACCTGAATGGCTTTTTTAGGTCCAATTCCATCCATTTTTGTTAAGGCAATTCTGACTTGTTCATCGGCAACTGATCTAGCTCCTGAAATATATAACATTCTTGATCCTTCCTTTTACTAGTCTTCTCGGCTGGAATCATAAATGGGTTGTCTCCTCTCTAATGATCTTTTCTATAGGTTACTGTGAGCGGTCTAAACTTCGACCCTTATTTCTTCCAATTATGTTCTCGTACCCAAAAAAAACATCAAGAGTCTTGTGGAGGATAATGTAACACTTATCTCACTAAATCAGTGAGAAAGTGCTCCGCGATGGTCGCGGTCTCAAAATGGAGGTTTTTCGCCTTTAAGATTGCGCAGAAGGTATTTTAGGGCCGCTATGTTCGCATCCCCCGACTCATAATCGAAGTGGTCTCGTGCGATCTCATGCGCGGCCATCATTAAGTCGGCTGGGCTGCCTGCGGTTACAGAATCGCCCGCAGAAGCCCCCTTGACTCTCTCTCTATATAAAAGCGTTCTGCATCATCAGCGGCGCTGGCGCAGGTTTTTCTTCCTTCTGCCCAGCTCCCCGAAAACAACGTTCGACTTGCATGTGTTAAGCATATAGCTAGCGTTCCTTCTGAGCCAGGATCAAACTCTTCTTTTGAGTATGAAAAAAGACGGGTTCTATTCTATCTGGTAGAGTCAACAAAATGGAGTTCCTGGTCTGTAACTCCAGAACAGATGATTTCCTCCAGGTGTTGGAGTGCCCTTTCGAAATAGGGGCTAGCCGTTCTTTGCTCACATAAGCTTTGATGAACCTGCAGGAGGCTCCAACTATCCAAAATGTCATCGCATACATAATAGTTCTATTACGCGGTCCCACTGGGAAGGGGTAGGTTCTGGGGTGGGTCCTGCATCAATTCTCGAAGAAGACGCAGAACGGAGTCTTCAACTGCGGTATACCCCTCGGCCTGCAGTTTTGTTTGCCCCCCTTTTTTTTCCTTTGGGCTTTTCGTTAGTGGGAGCACCACTGGTGCTTGCAAGCACCTCTTGTCTGCGACCTGCCCCCCCGGTACCTTGCATTTCCGAAATAACTCTTCCTATTTTATTCAAAAAAAAAGATTTATATCATTTTATTTATTATACCTAAGATAAGGATAAGTGGTTTAAAAAAAATGGCTGGAACAGCAACAGCTATATACATTTCGATTTTCTATTCACTCATGATCTGGCCTGGTCGACCCGATCATGATATTGAGGGAAGGGACCTTTTCTCGAAAAAACTCTGGATCCCGTGTCCAGAAAGTGCATCTCTTTCTCTGCCATTCCTACTTTCTTGATAGTTATAACCTATTGGTCGGTTCAGTCCAGGAGGCTAGTTTGAAACCCGGACTCGCTGAGGTTCACACACTTTTCTTTCTTTATGAAATTACACAGCAAGCTTCCAAATCAGGCGCTTGCGCTTGGTACTAATAGCCTATAGAGTATAGAGGGGCTATGGAGAGGCGCGCAACTGTGCTTCCTCGCTTCGCCAAGAAAGGCACTTCTTACTGGGTGAAGGGCGCGCTACAGGCCTACGCTTGTTCCTGCGCGAGAATCTCCGGCTTTTTGGCCGTATCTTGCTCCTTTCTTTCGCCTCAATAGTGAGCGCTGCTAGATCTGATTCAACTGAATATGGGACTTGGATATGCTCTTGCTCCCGGCAGATATGCTGGGCGAGATAGTGACAAAGGGGAAAGTCGAGCCCCCTATAAACGTAAAGGCAACCCCCTTTAGTCAAGTACCTGTGCAGCTTTGTTCGTATGGATATGATGGATCTCCTACCTCGGCTGGAACTTGCCTCTGAAACTGTAGGGTATTCATACCCCGGATCTAGGCGAGGTGATGGCGGGGAACTCCAACTTGTTTTGGCTTTATACCTCGCCCTTATACTACTTTACCTGCAATCACGCGACGAATCTTAACGCGCGCTGCCCGACACACAAAAAGAATTGCGATTTACTGAGCGCAGGCGCTTACTTATCACAGATTCTTTTGAGTCTTTTTCGGCACACTCGTGGAGTTCGCTCGAAGTCGTCGCGAGCTCTACGTTTGAAGCTTCAACCTTGTATAGTAAGCACTCCTTAGTAGCTCGTTGCTACAACTTCTCTTTAGCTCGCCCCTCTCTCTAAAGGGGCTTACTCACTTCACTCGCTCTCGTTCAGTAGCGGTTTCTTCATTCTTTAGATAGCAGCGTGAGAGCTCTGAAATTCCATTTTTTTCAAAACCTTAGTTCCAGTCGAATCGCGAGCAAAGCTCGACACTGCTAGCGAAGCTCTACGACAGAGCATTTCCATTATTTCAATTATAGAGCCAATCACACTGCTCTCTCTTTCCGGCCGGTATGTAGAATCGTCGGAGCGAGCAGAGCAGCGGAGTGAAGTGGGCTGTGTAATCATTGGAATTTTGACTCTTTTTCTTTTATTAATATATAAGGGTAGGTAAGTAAGGAGCTGAAAACTAGTCCTTCGGAGGGCCCCCCATTCTCAATGCAAGCTAGCTCTTACTTGTGTTTAGTGAGGAGGCTACCTAACATAGAGGTGAATATAGCCCTGGTTGTTCTTTCTTCCTTGGGCAGGCCTGCCTTTAAGTGATAGGAGGGAGTGATAGAACACAGGTAAAGTAGTATAAGGGCGAGGCGCTTACTCTGCCATCTCTTTCTGTCTGCTTCCAGAGGTGCTTAAATGGTCATTATCCGGGTGAAGGGATGGACTGGGGTAGGTAGGGATTGTTGTTGCTTTCGTAGCGCTTGTTTCTATCTATGTATAGTGCTCCCCATATCTGAAATCAATAACGTCGACGTGGATTCATGTCACTCCCTCTGGTGGGGTCCTACCAAAATCCCGCTATAGGATAAAGAGAGAAAATCCATTCTCTTTTCTATAGAGAATAGCGGCGGAGCGCCGTGATAGATAGGGTCTTGCTTGCTTGGCTTTTTTTTCCTAACCACTTGCTTTATTTGAACAGGAAAGAGCTTTGCTTGCTCCGTGTTTTTGATTCTCCGGAGCAGGGCTCTTCTGCTGTTTTTGACTTTAGTTTTGGGGTTAGTACCTCACTCACAGGCTCTGGGTTCCTTGCGGCGCTGCCTCATGCTTGCGCTTGCTTGAATGCCAGTACGTTAGGTTACTAGAATAGGCGGTTGGCTGCTGCGCTACAGATCTCACCGGAAGGGTCTTTTCCTTTGCTTGCGGAAGTCACCCTGCTTGCTATTCTATCACTCCTCGCCCGGCCTTTACTTGATAGGGCTCTTTCACCAGGATCAATAGCCCAGCTACACTACCACTACCCGTGAGATAGAAGTAGGGCACTTCACTCACCTTAGAGTGAGTGAGGTGATTACAGAAAAGTAGTGTAGTCCGCACTACCTATCTGGTTTCAGTTTAGCTTAGAGTTGTTTGCTGACACACGCTACTATCACTCTGGTTGCTGCTTTCACTCGGATTCTCCTCGGGCGGATCGAGGCATATTGGCTTGGCTTGCGAAAGAACGGATAGTTACTGGATGGTTGGTTGACAGGTGTCTGGCTAGCAAAGAACCCGAAAAAAACTAGTAGAGTTGCGCCCTAGGCTATTTGATATAGTATAGCCGCGGAGACTACTTGCATCAGGGCCCCCTTTATGAGTAAGCTCCTTTAGAGAGAGGAAAACGGCCTAGCTGCTTTATTGAGAGATTTCGGCACCCCAGATATTTGAAAACAGAATTCTTTAAATAATTAGCTGCTATTTCAGTGATTGAAGTGCCGGTCGGCATTGCCTAAGTAACGTCCGGCTCTGTTTGCGCGCTTCTCTCCATCTGTTGAGTCGGTGGAAGGCTACTTGACCTAGCCTTCAGAGAAGAATCAAGTCAGAGAAGCCGGCGCACAAGATCCAATCTTTTTTGCAGTTCTTAGAGAAGTGAATTCCAAAACACCAAAATGAAGCAAGCTAAAATAGCTTGCCTCACTTCCATGCATGCGATAGCTTGTCCCAACCAAAACTTGTCGCTTCTATCAATCAATGCACACAAATATGCTTGCTTGGACAGACACAAACAAATGCTTGCCCCTACGTAACTAGAGCCCTGTAGGTCCAACACTCCTATATAGGGCTAGGTTTCAACACCATTCACTGGTAAGGCCCCACATGTAGCATTCCCGACGGCGGCTATCCCGACCTAGCCATCCATAGTTGTCAGCCTCCCTTACCCTACAACCCTCACTGAAATTCAATTCAATGAAAGGCAGACCCCATAGAAGTAAGCCTGAGCCAGCTCTCATTACCATCCCTCTTCAACCTACCCCAACACCTATTCCCATTACCACGCCTCCACAGAACCCTCAGAACCACGTACCAGCCACCATCACTATCCCTAAACCTTCACCTATCGTTATCTCAACCCCACCCTTTTCTATAAGTAAGGGAAGGTAAGGCTTTCAAAGGTGTCTTGGACATATGAAACCAGGACGATAGCATTGAAAGTGGAGAAGAAAGAGGGTGAAGAATGTGCTGAGATAGGAAGACTAGGTCGGGACGATGCTTCAAACCTGACCATTTGAGAACCACGGAAGGACCAAGGAAAGGAGAAAGCAGTAGAGAAAGACCCAGCAACAGAGGCCTTGTGAAAGGCTCTCAAGAAGCCAGAGTAGAATGTGGCGGAACAACTGAAAAAGATCCCCGCCGATAGGACAACCTACACGCACCCGCTTTCTATTTTGGTGTCTTGTCGGGCCCAGATAGTACCTGCAGTGTTGATTGATAATGGGAGTGGTTTGAATGTTTGCACGTTGAGCAGTGTAAAGGCCCTGGGGTTGGGGCATAGGGATATGAATAGAAAGACGATGACGGCCAGTCTCCATAGGGCATTCGAAAATTCCGCCCTATTAAGTTAAGTTAAGTAAAGGCAGACTGTTGGAATAATTGAACTTGACGTTGTGATCGGGCCGTACCAGTTCAAGATCAGTTTGAATGTGGTAGATATCGAGGCATCGTTCACTTTCTTATTGGGAATACTTTGGCTCCATTCAGCAGGGCCCTTCCCCATAAGGCCCATCTACGCTGCACCAAAGGGTAAAGTTCGTTATCGACGACCAGCTAGTCACTATCTTGGCTGATGACGAAGAAGTGGGCTCAAGAAAGGTAGAAGTTGTGCAGCATGTAGAGTCGGGACTTCCATTCCTATCGTATCAGTTCGGGCTAGATCAAATAGGGCAATTGTATCCCCCTCGATGCGAGGCCATCAAAAAGAATGAAGACGAGCTCACCCGGGTGGAAAATGCTAGCGAAGATGAAATTGCACCCCCTATTTGAGTAAGGCTGGGTCTGGGGATTAGCTTACAAGGAAGGCTTGTGCCGGTAACTCTGCCAAGGCACGATCCCACTTTACTTAGTAGGGCTTAGGAACGATGTTGGCAAATGATTGTTGAATAGAGTGACTCACCTCGCAGCCCAATTTCCTCTGTGGAGTGTATACCGGCCGGGTTGCTGCCCGGAGGACCAAACCTGACTGCTGAACGGGACAAGCTTGGTATACTGTCTTCCCTTTATCAGCAGACGGTAGTCGCATTGCAATTATTCCACCAGTACGGATCACTCTATCCGGATGTAACAGTGTAGTAGCAACTGCAGACGGGGTCGGCATGAGACGTCGGTTCTTGATTAACAGTCTTCCTTTTTCCACTATCTTTTTTTTCCAAAAAATGCAGCCCCTACCATTATAAAAAAGAAAATGAAAGCAATAAGATTCATCTTCATCTTCAGGCTGCCGCATTCCAACAATTTGATGTTGAACTCCTTTAATCTAGTTGTAAGGCTGGGATAATATTGAAGGCACTGGTGAAAGGTAGAAGGCACTACTTGATGGTGATGGATCCAGGGTCGTCCCAGTCAAAGATGGTAAGAAGGAGTAGCATCAATAACATTCATTGTATGTACGCCTCTCAGCGATCCACAGGCATCTGTAGCATGTTGTACCCGAGGGTTATTTGGGCTGTGCCCGTTACACCATGGACAATCATCTTAGTCGGAGTCAAATCCTTCGTCCTCAGATGGCATTCATAGGGTTCCCGTCGAATCAGCTCTTACGGTGATCGTATTCGGTGTAAAAGCTTAACTATACAAGGCTGCTTGACTTTGGTGGTATCATATTTCTAAAAGTAGTTGATCCCGTCTCAAGGGGAATGCTTGAAATAAGCTCTTCTGTCTCTTGGCGACTCGGAACAAATGCTTGAATCAGCTTCTGTCGTTAGAACGAGAATAGCTCAAGTGGAATCTCTTTCTTTTGGGAGGGTTCCGGAATTGATAGAGTCAAGCTCTGGAGAAGGAAAAGCATTCAAATCGCCAAATCATTATCTTATCTTTGTCTAGAGTAAGTTGGTGTGAATTCTACTACGG